TATTTCTGTCGATCCAATATCATGCGAAATTTGCTATACTATCTATACGAATAGAACTCTACTAATATTATACTAGATAGAACTCTACTAGTAGAATCTTACTCTATTTTTTTTTTATTATCTCATCAAAGTTGAAATTTTTTTTAGAAGTTGATTGAAGAAGTTCTATTTGCTCAAAAGACTTCCCCCTTTTTTGTTTGTCCACTACTATTTATATGATGTATTAAATGGAATTTCTTTATACGTAAAAAGAAATTTATAAGTATAAAATCAAAAACGAGATTGTGAGAAACCGGGCAAACTATGAATATGAATCTTTTACGACTAAAATCGAGAATCATTATTATTTCGACACAAGAAAAGGAATTTTCTTGTGTCGAAAACTAGGAAAACGAATACAATAATACCTCCTAGAATCCCTTGTTTCGTTGATTTTCCCTTTGCTTACTTTTTTTGTGCTCAATATCTAGTCGAATTGGATTCTATTAGAATAGAAAAACGATTGATCCATTCGATGACAGTGAAATTTACCACGAGTGGCATAATTACACCGCTAAAATTTAAATAAAATTTGAAAAATTGAGGGATTATAGTATGTATATTACTAGCAATACCAATACGGGAAAAGTAATTCGAAAAAATCTCATACAAAAAGAATATAAACAAAAGCAAAAGATTTTTCACAATTCTTTTTTTTATCATACAAAGTTGCCAACACAAATTTTGTTCTTTTTAAGAACTTGATGTTAATAAATTCGTAGATCTAGAAATTCATTTCGGACAATTGAACTTTCTCGAACTGTTTCTTTTTAAGAACTAAAAAGATTTGTGCCAAAATTATGGATGCCAAGAAGACCAAAAGGCCTTGGACACGTAATGGGTCTTGAAGTACTATTTCCGCATCCCCCTGACCAAATCCACCCACATTAGGATTACTCGTTAATGGTTGATCCAGTTTGATAGATTCGCCTTCTGAAACAAGAAGTTCCGGGCCTGGAGGTATACTATCAATCACTTGGCGTCCCTCTGACGCATCCGTTATAGTTATTTCATATCCCCCTTTTTCTTTTCGTATGATTTTGCTTACTATACCAGCTGCTGTAGCATTATAAACCGTATTGTTACTTTTGCTCCCGTCGGGATAAATCTGACCCCTTCCCCGGTTTCCGCCTACGTATATAGGATATTTTAAGAAGTGAACATCCTTCCTAGTAGCGGGATCAGGCGAAAGAATAGGAAAGGTTATTTCACTATATTTCTGACCAGGAACAGGACCTATCACAAGAATATTTTTTTTAGTGGGTCGATAATTCTGAAAAGACAAATTACCTATCCTTTCTTTCATCTCTGGCGAAATACGATCAGCAGGGGCTAATTCAAACCCCTCGGGTAAAATCAGAACAGCCCCCACATTCAAAGCTCCCTTTTTACCATTAGCAAGAACTTGTTTCAGTTGCATATCATAAGGAATTCGAACAACTGCTTCAAATACAGTATCAGGAAGTACCGCTTGTGGAACCTCAATATCCACAGGCTTATTAGCTAAATGACAATTCGCACATACAATACGGCCAGTTGCTTCGCGCGGATTTTCATAACCCTGCTGTGCAAAAATGGGATATGCGTTTGAAATCCCCGCCCCAGTTATTATATATATCATCAGCGATACGGAAATGGAACGAGTAATCTCTTCCTTTATCCAAGAAAAGGTCTTTCTAGTTTGCATGGTCCAATCATTGATCCAGAAAATTTTTACAATAAAATTAGGTGGGTCGCTAGTATACTTCCCTATCCACAATGCTGCTATTTACTGAATAATTTTTACTAAAATATAGGAAAAGTTCGAAACGAATCTCTTAGATGTATAGAAAAAAGAGGATTTTGAATGTTTTGCTTATGTACAAAATAACAAACATTCTAATTGGGTCTGTATTTTTCAGTCATTCATTGAATGATAAATCACTACAAGTGACGGCGATACACGATTTAAATAACGGAAGATCCAATATTTTATAATTGTATCGATAATGACCGGAAAAGTAGAAACAAGACCAGATATAATTTGATCGTTATGAGCAAATCCAAAATCTTTGTAGATAGAGCCAATCATTAGTTCCCAACCGTGGGGTGAATGGAATCCTATACACAAATCGGTTAATAAAAGAATAGAAAAAGCTTTTATTGTGTCGCTTAAGTTATATAGGAATTCTTGAACCCAAGAATTAAGAATAATAAGTTCTTCGTTACCTAGAATAGAATAGGCAGTTAGAATAACGAAACAGATTATATTTGTCGAAAAGTGCAAAATCGTATGGATACGATCCTCATTGTACATCTTTATCAATTGGATCGTTTCTTTGTGAATTCCGATACGAAACTTTTGTAGATGTCTTTCCGGGTATTCTTTTATCATTTCGTTCAAAAAAAAGAGTTCCTCTAATTCTATGAAATTTTCTAGAATACTCTTTTCTTGAATATCATTTAAAAAAGTTTCGGATTTACTAGTCTTCCACCAATGAATAACCCAAGATTCCAGACTTTTTTTAAATGAAAAAGAGATCCACCAGGGCAAAAAGACTATAGATGTAAGATATAGAAGGGAATTTAATGCTTTTTTTTTTTTTCATTTTTTCGTCTGTGAATTTGTAATGAACCCACCTCATTCGTGAACTCTATAGGATTTAAAATTTCTATCAAGCATAAGTTCTATTACAAGGCCTTGAAGCTATGAACCTATATACCTGGTTTTTATTTGTGAATCTGGGGTTAGTCCTTAAAATTTAGAAAGAATACAGAAAAAGCCTACCAATTACCAATAAGAAAGAGCACATGAATGAAAATTTTTTTTTTTCCGGAAATCTCAATTGTTCAAATTGGAAGTAATTCTCTCGTTTCAACGAATGCCCGAAGAACTACTTCAAATTCCGAGTTCGAGATGAAAGAATTCCTTTGTATCAAAATAACAAATATTTCTACAAAAAATTCGCCAATTGACCATAGTTTACAAGACTAATTGAGAGGGATTTCTGAAGAATATTTTGACATGATGATCAAAAATGAGTGGCAAAAGCAAAATAAGACAGAAAGGTTTTCGTTCAAAGTTATCAGGCCCGAGTGGTTCAATCTTTTGCTCATTAAGGAGTACAAAAAAGGAAAAAAAAAAACGTTGATTGGCGAAAAAAGGGAAAATTCTTTACAAGATATGATCTATTGATACCTAACACATCAATTTCCAATATTGAAAAGAAAAAGAGAATTTCTTTATTCTAGATCTTATTCCGAACTGTTTTATTCTCTTGATCTATGAGATGAGTCTATTATTTCAATTTTTTACTTGTTTATATACGCATAAAAATTTTTCGGCCAAAAAACTTTGTTTTCGAACTGTTCCGTATATATTTTTTTGTTCATCCGTATTAGTATTGTGAAGAAATTTAACTTTTGGATTTTTTGGCTCTTACTAAGAAATTGGTACACGCAAGAAATAGGCCAATTCCGCAGCTTTTTCCTCAATTTCTTGTGGAGTCAAATTCTCATCAGTACGAGTCAAAGGAACGGCTCCCTGGCCTCTGATTTCCATATAAAGGACACGCCTAGCAGAAATACCCTCTTTAGCTTCTATTCTGATAGACTGAATATCGTTCATAAGGAATCGGAGTAGGATGCGACGATTTTTTCCAGGGAATCCCCAACGAAAAATACACACTACTCCCTCTTTTCTATCGAATCGATCATAACCACTACCGACATTCCACGAAATTGTACACCACAAATAAGAACTAATAAATAGACCAGCAATCCCATAGAAAGACATTACGAGTCCTTGTGGAAAAAAAATTATTTGCTGAAACGGAAAGAAAGATATCAAATTTCTGCCAAGGTAACTGGAAATTCCAACCAACAAAAACCCCAATGAACCTAAAAAAAGTATTAAGGCCCAGCAGAAATTATTTAATTTTCGAGACCCCGCTAGAAATTCTATCCATATATGTTCTGATCGCCAATTCATACTCGATCCAGTTACGTTTTATTGGAAGTGGGAGACTAGCCCAACAGAAGTTGACTTTACTTTTATTGTTTCAAAAATAACTTTCATCAACTCGCACTATTCTGATGTGAATCTTTAGGAAGAATTCATCGAATTCGTTAGATCTAAGAGCCCTTTCATATACTCTGCTATCTACACACATATGGATGCATTGGCTTTGTTAGGCATTCACTCCAAAAATTTTTTTTCAAACAGATCATTTACTTATATAGCACATTTACATCTGCAAAAGAACCCTTTCCTCTTTGTTTGAAAAAAAAAAAACACATGTTATATCATATTATATTAAAAAGATATCTATATTATGATCCAAGTCTAAATCTTGAAAAACAAAAAAAATAGATGCAATTTACCCCCATCGAATCTAAAAAATCTTGTTTTTTTGAACATAAAGAAATAAAGAAGTCATCGCAATTGCCGGAAATACTAAGCCTACTAAAGGCACAAAAATAGAAGGTAAGTTGTTAAGAATTATCATAGAATGGGCGCCTCGATTTAATATTTGTACCTGTTATTTTTATTGTTAGAAAGATATCTTATAATCATTATAATTCTTATATAATTATACTAAGTATTTATAAGTGAGTATATAGAATAAAATACTAAGGAGTGTAGAACTAAGTAAATGGACTTATTCAGTTTTCTACCTGAACTATATGTATGATAATCCACTTGTTTGTTATTCTTCTTTTTTTCTTATTTTATAACTTAAAAAAATCAAGAGTTTTTTCTGCTCCCGAGAAATTCGTTCTTTTATTATTTAGCTTGCTTCGTATAAGAAAGAATTCAATCTTTTCTTTTGTTGATAGAGCTTTCGTAATTAGAAATCAGAAATATCGGTAAAAAAAAATTATCTGCATGATTCTTTCTAGAATTTACGCCTATGTCACAAAAAAATCCACTCTTCGGATTTTAGGTTGCTTTTGATTTCGCTAACTGAATACTTGTTTGCTAAAAAACTATTTGAACTTTTATTTTTTTCTTTAATAAAAATTAATTAACTTAAAACTATACTTGATTTATGATTCAAAGGCGTGGAGCTGAAATAACTCATTCAGAACGCCCTTTAAAAGATTACGGGGTACGATTAGATCGAATAAGCCCTTATGGAATAAAAATTCGGCCGCTTGTGAACCTTCAGGTACTGTCTTCTTATTCAATGTTTGTTCAATTACTCTTTTACCTGCAAATGCAACATAGGCGTTGGGTTCAACAATAATGATATCCCCCAACATACCAAAACTGGCTGTCACTCCACCCGTTGTAGGAGATGTAAGGATTGAAACATAAAATAACTTTTTATTCGATTGATAATCATATAAAGCGGAAGATATTTTAGCCATTTGCATCAAGCTTAAACTTCCTTCTTGCATGCGTGCTCCTCCGGAAGCACACACTAGAATAAGAGGTAAAAATTTCTTGGCGGCATACTCGATCAAACGAGTTATTTTCTCACCTACTACGGATCCCATACTCCCCCCCATAAACTGAAAATCCATAACCCCAACTGCTACGGGAATGCCATTTAGCTGACCGGTGCCTGTTTGAACAGCATCGGTTAATCCTGTCTTTCTTTGATAAGAATCAATACGATTCTTATAAGGTTCTTCCTCTGAATGAAATTCAATGGGATCCAGAGATACCATATCTTCATCCATAGGATCCCAAGTGCCAGGATCAATCAAGAGTTCAATTCTATCTGAACTACTCATTTTCAAATGATATCCACATTGTTCACAAATATTCATTCTTGACTTAAAATTTTTTTTATAATTTAATCCATAGCAAATTTCGCATTGAACCCACAAATGCCTGTATTTTTGAGTTACATCGAGATCATTCAAGCTTTCTCTTATAGTTAAATCGCTACCGTTGGTACTAATTCTTAGACCAGAACTCTCGTTTTCACTACTATTTCCACTTTCACCACAAATGTAACTATAAATGTAACTTTCACTGTAATTTTCACCACCACTTAAAATATAACTATCAATACGTATTTGAGAACGAAGATAACTGTCAATGCAACTATTGATGTAATTATTCCAACTAAATTGAGTATCATACATATAATGATCATAGTCAGAATCGTCACTCCTAGACCCAGTATTCAGATAACTAGAATTCCAATAACTATAAAAAGAACTTTCTATTTCTAGTTCACTCAGAAAAAAATGATCATTGTCAATCTCAAAAACTTGATTTTCCATATCAAAATAGATGGAATAACTGCCCCAGTTACTATCCCTAACTAAAAAAGTGGCATCCGCGCCGAAATTCCGAATGTCCCTAATGTCGACTAAATGATCAACATTACTGTAACTAGAACTGTCCCGATTATTCCAACTTTGGGTGTTTTTATCTGTATCATTTCTAATGGGGTCTTCACTTACACTGGTATTTTCAAGAGGACCAAGACTATCCGTTAATTTACTTAGCCTACACTTATATTCTAACTCCACGTTGAATAACATCAAATTGAACCACTTTTTTTTCATAGAACTTTCTTGCCGCTATTTACATCAAAATAAATGGATGAATAGTCATTCAATGAAAAATCATTTGAATATCGTATTTTCTCTCAGAAAAGGCATATATCCAATATCCAATCACTCGGCCTAAAAAGAAGTGTAAGAAGTTGGTATTGATTCTCTTTTGCTTTTGTAAGAGCAAGAACCTGGGGCGGGGTATCGCTTCACTATATATGATTATGATGATTCTGATGAAACAATGCTTTCAATTCTTAATTCTAATTAGATAATTCTATTTCTAAAAAAAATAGAATTCGAATTCTATAACCATTAGATTATTTATTTGAATATTTTTTTAAGTATAGAATAGGGATTTTTCATGTTGTGTCAAATTCACATCGAGAAAAGAAAATTTTCTTTTCTACTAGGAAGAACATTTTTCGTAAAATCTCGTCTATTTTTAAGTTTCTATTGCAACACGGAAAAAGGGCAATATACAGGATGGGTAAAAGAAGTTGTGAGACTTAGCTCGACCATGCATGGTCTGAGCCTAGGGGATCTAGAAGAATACACCAATCCTATAGATCCTTAGGATTTATTGTGGATCCAAGATAACTTTGAGTCGTTTAGTCTTCTATTTTGTATTTAAGATCTTGTATATTAAACTAAGTCTGTATTTATCCAAAATATATAGAATAGGATCTTTGTATTCGGCTCAATCCTTTTAGTAAAAGATTGGGCCGAGTTTAATTACAATTCAATAGTTTAATTACAATTCAATTAAGAGAACGAGGGTCCATTGGTGGATTACAAAGTATCCATTGCTTCGAATTCAAATTGTATCCACTGCTTCGAATTCAAATTTAATTTCTTTCCATACTTCACAAGCAGCAGCTAGTTCAGGACTCCATTTGCTAGCCTCACGGATGATTTCATTACCCTCACGAGCAAGATCACGTCCTTCATTACGAGCTTGTACAC